GGTGGAATAATACCTATTATTGCCGTTGTTGCTATTACTATCCTAGAAGTCGGTATCGCTATTATCCAAGCCTACGTATTCAGTATCTTATTATCTAGCTATATTAAAGATAGTGTATCTCTACATTAATTATTCTTATTCCCTATATACTTATTATCTTAATAAAGGTATGATGACTATAAATAACTATACTAATACTCTAATCAATAGAATAAGTTATAAGGTCTAAACTCTAACAATAATAACAATACAAAGACTATAATACATAAGGGTATGATGACTAAATAACTATATAAAGGTATGATATGGTATGCTATGGTATGATATGCTACAAGCTAATGTATACCTATCTAGAGTGATGGTGAATAATATAAGGTATGATGTATTAATTACCTAATAAAGTATAGTAAAGGTATAATGCTTCAACTATAGTAATTAACTCAATAAAGGGTATAGTGGGTCTATTATCTAGTACATAAGCTATAGTATGTCTATTATCAAGTGTCTAGTATGATAACCATAGATAAAGTGTAGTAAGGTATTCTATAGTGTGAAGATCATAAATAACTATATCAAAGTATGGTGGGTTAACTTATAGCATGATGATAATAAATAACTATATAAGGTATGGTGGGGTTAACTATGTAGTGTATATGTGAAGATGGTAGTAATAATATAAGGGTTAGATAACTACATAATAGGAGGGTATGATGTCTAATGTCTAATATCTCTATAATAAAATGTATAGGTAAGATGTATCTGATTATATAATGTATACAGTATGATGACTATGATGGCTATAATGACTATGATAAGTATCTCTTATTGAATGTATGATGACTATGATGGCTATGATGACTATAATAAGTATGATGTATCTCTTATTCAATCTATAAGTGTGTATCCTACTAATTGTACTATCACTATAACTATTATTATATGTATCATTTACCTCTATGTTCTATTACTCTATGAAGGTTCTACTATATAAATCATATAATACCTATAATACACTATAATTAGTCACTTTACCTTATAAGTATGATATGATGTATGGTTATTATGTTAGATATTCTGTAAGTAATAATACCATATATAGAGTTCTTATGTTCTATAATAAAGAGATATACCCCTATAGTAAGTAACATGTATAGAGTTGTAACTTTATAGACTAGACCAACAATACCTTACTTAGTGATATGTCATGTGTTATACTAATACCTTCCTTAGTGATAGACCAAATGTGATGTGTTGTACTAATACCCTCTTTAGTGATATGTGATACTAATACCCTCTTTAATGATGTGTTATATGATGTGTTATAAGTAGTAAATACCCCTTAGTGATGTATGATGTATGGTATGTGATGTGTCATGTGTGATGTATGATGTCTGATATGTTATACTAATACCCTTTTTAGTCATATGTGATGTGTGATATGTTATACCTTCTTTAGTGATATGTGATATGTTGTAGATTAAGGTACTTTAAAATAGGTAATGTATCATGATAGGTAAAATATACTACTGAATAAGTGACGAGTAAATAATATAGTCAGTGGACAACCCCTATAGTGTGGTGCACCATATCATTTACTCTAGATCTATCAATGCTAAGGTTTATTACTGATAATAGGTACTCTTTATATCTTATGAATCCTAATATCTAGACTTACAATATTAACTCATTATTAAAGTAAGAGATGCTATAGGATAATGTACTCTATCTCTAATGTATAAGGTATAAGCTATAGAGAATAGTAGGTAGTAGTATCATGTCTATATACTTCAATGTATAGGTAAGATGTATTGATTATTAACTATATCTAAGGTATTATAGGTAATGTATCTAAGTAATCTAGTTTACATATCTCAATCTTTATAGGTAAGGTATCTAGGTAATATATCTAGGTAATGTATCTTTACTTATATGAATCTTTATAGTAATGTAGCTTTACACATATCAATATCTATAGGTAAAGTATCTAGGTAATGTAACTTTAACTCTATATCAATGATGGCTATATAGTATAGTATTCTAACCTTAATAATGCAATATAATGTAATGGTAACATCTAAGAGTCATGATCTTATAATGATAGTTCAAATCTATCTATTGCACTTCAACTAGTAAAGTAACAGTATAACTAATAACCAAGGTGTACTTATCTAACTAATTACCAAGGTTGTCTATGTATATCTTACTAATTATCATAATCATCGTGGTATGCCTACTTTATAATCATCATAGTGTACCTACATAATAATCATCATGGTGTGCTTCAGAATCATCATAGTGTACCTACATCATAATCAACATAATTATCATGGTGTGTTTTACCTATATAATATAAAGTATAGTGTGTGGTATAATAGTATAAACGTATATTAATGTATACTTGAATTACCATAGTGTACCAAGCCATTAATCTATCTAAGTAGTATAAAGATTGATATATGCTTGTATTATCAGAAAACACTTATAATAAGAGTAGGATTGACTTATTGTGTTAGTACTACCATATCTAATTTATAGAGTTAACCATGTAGGTGTACCATATCTTATACATACCATCTAAGATAACCTAGTAATGATACATACTCAACCTTGTAATGATAGATATTCAACCTAGTAATGATACATACTCAACCTTGATGCCATCTATAGTAAAATGTATAGCTCTTATCTAGGAATATTGACCTAAGTATAATAGTGTTAGTATAGTCTATATATGTTAAGTTAAACTACTAGTCATGTAAGTATAGTCTATATATAGTATGTTAAACTATTAAAGGTGTAAGTGTAACTGAAACTCTACTAGGTGTTCAGTAACATGTGATATAATGTACCTAAATGGCCTACTGTATTGATGATGTATTGATGATATTAACATGTGATATAATGTACCATAATGACCTACTATATTGATGATGTTCTACTCTATAATGGTGATGTATTGATGATATTTATAGAGTACATTGCTTTATAGTATTATAAGAGTATATTGGTTAACTAACTATACATATAACAGATAGTACTAGACTAAATGGATAGAGTATATTGCCTAACTAACTATACATATAACTGATAGTACTAGACTAAATGAACTGATAGATGATAGATGATAGTATATAACATATTCTTACCTATAGTAATGATTATAACAACAATGGTAATAACTATAATGGTAACTATGGTAATAATAACTATAATAACCTACTATACTACTATTATACTGTTACCTTACTTAGTTATAGCTATAATGATAATAATAACACTTATACTCTTACCTTAACAATAACATACTACTATTACCTCTATAAAGTACTTCAACAATAACCTACTACTATTCCCTCAATAAAGTACCTCAATAAAGTATAAAATACCTCAATAATGTACCTCAATAATGTATGGTGGACCAATACTACTTATACTGTAACCTCTACAATAACATACTACTATTATCTCTATAAAGTATAAAGTATGGTGGGGCAATACTACTTTTACATCAATCAACATCAATCAAATATGATAGGGCAATACTACACTTATACTGTAACCTCAACAATACAAGACCTATAATAACATATGACTCTATACACTTATACAGTTACCTTATATACTAATAATACCTTAGATACTAATAATACTAATGATACCTTACATACTGATGATACTTTACATACTAATGATACCTTACATACTATGATAGCTTACATACTAATAATACTAATGATGCTTTATGATACTAATAGCTACTATGGTAACAATAACTATAACAATAACATACATTACTACACATATACAGTTACCTTACTAACTAATTTAACTAATGCTAACTAATGCTAACTAATGATAGTAATAGGAACAAGACATACCTAACATACAGTACTATACCTAATATACCAAATATACCTAACATAGAGTACCTTATATACCAAATATACCTAACATAGATAACTATACCTAATATACTTAACATAAGAGAGTACTATACCTTCTATACTTAACCTAGAATACTATACCTGACATAGAGTACTATACCTTAGATAATAGAGAACTATACCTAATATACCTTATATAGAGTAGTATACCAAATATACCAAATATACCTTATATAATATAGAGTATTGAATATCATATAACATACTCTTACCTATTATAATATACTTAAGATAGATAAGTCATAAATCACTATAATGTAGGGGGCTATCTTTAATTAAGAATCTCATATAATAAGACAATCTTACCTATAATCGATATAATAGAATGTTACAAAATATCCAACTATTTAAAGCATAGATAAGTTACTTTTACTAGATAATAGAATAAACATACTTAGTCCCATCATATAGTAGTATTACCTTGATAATGATAAAATAATAGAAGAAACATACTAAGTACCATGATATAGTAGTAGAACCTTGATAATGATTAAATAAAGTATAAGATGATTAGTGTATTACTAACCAAGATAAACTAATTAAACTGATAAATGTAAAGTATAAGGATTACAAACCTAGAAGTGTAAAGATATATACCTAGAAATAGAGAGTGTAAAAGTTACCTAGAAGAGTATAATGGGAAAGTTATATACCTAGAAATGTAGAGTGTAAGTATTACCAAGATAATAGTGGAGACCTTATCAAATAATAACCAATCTTATAATAGAATAGTACCATCTATACCATCTATACCATCTATACCATCTATACCATCTTTACCATATATAGATAGAGAATAATCAACCTTATAATAGTATAATAGAATAGTATCATATGTAGCCTATATACCATATAAACTATATAAACCATCTATACCTTATATACCATTTATACCATATAAACCATCTATACCATATATTGATAGATAATAAGTCAATATAACCATAATAGAGTAAAATAAATAACTAGCTAATCATACCTACATAGAGAAAGTAATAGTAGAGTAATAGTATAGTAATAGTATACCAATTTAACCAATAAGTATAGTAATAGTAAAGTAATAATATACCAAGATACCTTACACATGACCTAGAATAATACCTTACAATGACCTAGAGTAATACCTTACATATGATTAAGAGTATAGTAGAGTAATACCTTACATATGATTAAGAGTATAGTAGAGTAATACCTTATACATTACCTAGAATATAGTAGAGTAATACCTAATAGATAACCTATAGTATAGTAGAGTAATAGTAAAGTAATATATACCAATCTAACTTATAAGTAGAGATAGAGAGAGTAATAGAGAGTAATAGTAGATAATGATAGTAGAGTTATATAGTTATATCAATCATCTTACCTATAGTAAAACATCAATACTACTAATATAAGTACATTACCAATACCACCAACTATACCAACATTACCAATACCATCAATATACCACCAATTATACCAACATTACCTATACCAACTATACCAATATTACCCATTATCAAGTATGTATCTAACCCTTACTTAATGAATATAACATCTACCAATATACCTTACATTATCAATAATCAAATATCAATAATCCAGTATCTATCTAACCATATATAGAGAATATGATATATACTAACATTACCAATAATCCAGTATCAAGATAACCATACCTAGATAATATGATATATACCAATATTACCAATAAGAAAGTATCAATATAGCCATACATAGAGATAGAGAATATGACATATATACCAAGATATCTTCACATGACTTAGAGTATAGTAGAGTATAATAGTATAGTAGAGTAGAGTATATCACTTACCATTTATAGAGAATAAGACCTATCAACATAAAGGATATATCACTTACCATGAAAGTATAGCTGACTACCAAGATACCTACATACATAAGATAAATTACCTACATTACATACATAAGATAATTACCTACATAACCTACATTACCTACATAACATACATAGATACATAACCAACATAACCTTATAACATAGATAAGATAATTACCTACATAACCAACATTACCTACATAAGATACATGACAGACCATCTGGAGTAAAGTAAAGTAACACAATAACTAAGTAATCTATTATACATCTATCTATCAAAAGTAGTTATATAAGTATAAGAAGCACATATACTAGAGACTAACTATATGATAAAGTAAACAAGGAATAAGGTATTTTACTATAGAAATGATAAAGTAGATGATATAGTAAATGATATACACATACTCTTACCTATTAAATAAACTAAGAGAATCAAGAGTAATCAATATAGGTACTAATCCATAATAAAAGTAAGATATATAGGTAGAATAGTAATACAATAGAAGGTATACATAACTAAAAAGTATAGAAGGTATACATAACTAAGAAGTATAGTAGGAGTATAGTAGAAGTATACTAGGTAATGATACTAATAATCTTAGATAAAGTAAAGTATGGTTACTATAATAGGGGAATAATACTAGAATAAAGTATATAAGGCATAGAATAACTATAACTATGATAAAGAGTATAGTAGTATTGTAATCTATGAGAGTATAAAGTAATAGTAAGTAGGAGAGATAGAACATAAAGGTGATTAACTAATAAGACTAATAAGACTAATAAGACTAATAAGTAACTGAGAGTAGATAAGCTAAGAATGGTTAATACTATAGAATGAGTAATATAATACACACACTCTTACCTATAATAAAATACTAATAGATACATAAAGCAATAATAGCTAAGAATCTATAATAAATGAGTAAGAATAGTATAGTAAATAGTTAAAATGTATAATGTAACTTCTAGGTAAAGAGTACTAGAGATAGTTAATGAATATACAACTAATAAACCACTAAGATAAGGTATATATGACTTAAAATAATCAAAAGTATAAACAACTAATATAAGGGATGTATAACTTAAAATGATCAATCAAGTATAATAAACTAATAGTGGCTGATAGATAATATAAACTAATAAGTATAGAACCAATAATATAGTAGTAGAATAGCCAATGAAACCAAGTAGTAAGTGTGTCTATGTAAAGTATATTGAGTAATGGAATTGCCAATGAAACCAAGTATAAAGTAATGGGAATATATCCTAACACTATCATAGAGAAGTTAACTAATGAACACTACCTCACAACTCGTCAAGTGTATCCAACTCAATAGTGCATAAGTTAGTTACTAATTATTAAGTATGTATATAAACACCTAGTACACAGTTAGTAGCTAATTATCCATAGTGTTTATAAGACAATTATTCAGTTAGTTAAGTATACCCTACCATAAAAAAATATTAAGAGAATAAACCACTAAAAGATAAGGTTACATAACTTATATTAAATTAGACACTTAGACCTTAAAAACAATAAATGGGTAAAAGACTAAGAGACGAAGAGTAGATAGAAAAGACATGACTGAAAGCGGCATCAGATCATTTTATTTATAAAAGGAAGATCTGATGCCGCGAAAAATAATTGGCCAAGCCCTGCAGGCTTAAGTGCCAATTATTTTTCTTATTACTATACTCACATTACTTTATTTACCTCCTATTTCTACATTTTATCTCCCCTTCTTACTCTATAAAATTCTATCTATTTACTTTAGAAACCTACACATTATTAGTCTATTTACAATATACGTATCCTTTATCAATAAATAACAATACTTTACTCTGGTGTTACTTAATTAGTTGATTAGTTATATTAGGATTATGAGATTCTACACTATAAATTTCCATTATTAAAAACTTATAACCCTTGCATATATTAGTAGTACTTAATGGAACTTACTCTTAGTATTAGTGGTATTTTAACTTATTCACATTATTCTAGGTAAAATTAACTTATTACTCTATTACTCTATTACTATAAGCTTGATTAATCTATGAGCCATTAGAAGCTTATTATTCTATTATTTGATAGTACTCATCTTGTATCATGTTATTATATACTTTCATAGGTGTAAAGGTAACTATTCTATATCATTTACTTAAAGGTATCTCTAGTATCATTACCTATACTTATTAGATTTGAATACATTATACTATACATTACTATTTTACCTCTATATACTGCTAACATCAAGAATTACCACCTATATAGATCATCTCAATTTATTTAATAGGTAAGACGGTTCTCTTGGATGAGATATATGATATACGATCTTTTATTATAGTATCCATACCCTATAGTTTAACTTCTACTATTCTAGAATACATACATCTGTTACTTACTATTACTATCTCTTATTATAAGTAAGTATCATACCTAGTTATATGTCTATTCTAAGGTATACACTACTAATCTATTACTTATTGATATATACATTTTTACCCTACATTATTAGATGTTTTATAAGTAACAATACTGATCTATCTAAGCTAATATACCATTCATTAAGCTATCTATACTTTATTGGATATGCTCATATTATTTACTATTCTTAAGTAATGTAAGCACTATCTATCTAAATATAAGATTATTCTATGGTAATATTGCCACACTATCTGAATAAGGAACATTGATACATTATAGGCAAGTACTAAGTCTATTATTAAGTAAAGGACACATACTGAACTCATATATTCTAATTATAAGTAACATTGGTATACATTATAAGATATCCACTCTACTCTTATAGATAAAAATACCACTATATAGGCCCCCTCATGTATGTTCAGGTATACTACACTCATTATGCTCATGTTTACTATGCTTATGTATACTATACTCATTATACTCATTATCCTTATGTATACTATACTATACTATACTATACTATGCTCATGTATGTAAAGTTAGTTAGGTATTCTCTTGATAAGGTTTATAGTTATTGTATCTCTTATTATTATTCCAATATGTAAGGTTACAATATAAGAAATGGTATATAACTATCATCCATCATAGGTTATGTGTTATAATTGATTGTATAAGTTAAAATACTATATAAGTTCTACTATTATTAAGGTAAGAGTATCATAACTTTATAGGATTAGTATCATTACTTTTAATGTTATATAATAGGTAAGAGTATGTATAGATAATATAAGTATTCTATTATGTAAGGTAAACTACTCTCTTTATATTAGATACAGTACTTTATATTAAGTAAGGTATATCCCTATATTCCATCTATTAATGTATATCAGGTAATAATCTTAGTATATCATATCATATGTTAAGGAATTCTTATACTATTTTACTTTATCAATTCTAGACAATACTACTATAATATAAGACACTACACCCATAGAATCTATCAAGTCATTATAGACTAAATAACCTAATGAGTATAACCAATAAACCATAGAATCTATCAAGTCATTCTAGAATAACCTATATTAAGAGTACAATATACCTATAAATACATAAAGTACATAACCAATCTATAGATGTATCAATGTATAATAAGTGCATAACCTATCTAGAGATGTATCCATGTATACTATAAACATACCCAACCTAGAAGTGTATAACCATGTATAGTCAAGTATAGTCAATCATCATCAATTATCATAGAGTAATGCCTATATAACACAATAATACTACTTTACTTATATTAATAGAAAATATACTAATAGAACCTTATAATAGACAATCTAACTACTTAAATAAGAATATACCAATATAACCTTAGAAGATATAACCTGACTACTTAAATAGAAAGTATACCAATAGAACTTTATAAGATAGAACCTAACTACTTAGATAGTAATATACCAATATACCAATATACCAATAATTATATAAGATAGAACCTAACTACTAAGAGACAATCTGACTACTTATCATACTAAGATAGAGTGTGTCCTTACTTAGAATCTGATTACTTAGCTATAGTAACTCTATAATAACTAATATAATCAATAGTATCTCTCTAACCATGTATATAGATAATAATGTATAAGTTAACATAACCAATAGTAAAATGAACTACTCAGTATCCATATACTTAAATAAAATGATAGTGTGTTACTTATAGAATCAATACCTACCTATAGTAAATGATGTAAATGATATATGTATCTCTAACCTATCTATCTATATATGAACATAACCAATAGTATAGTATATGACTACCCAATATATAGAGAATATTACCTATCTATAGTAAGTGTATAGTAAGTGTATAGTAAGTCTATAGTCTATAATAAGTATATAGTGTATAGTGTATAGTAAGTCTATAGTGTATAGTAAGTGTATAATGTATAGTGTATAGTGTAAGTACTAAATGAGTATAGTAAGTGTATAGTAGTAGTAGTGTATAGTGTAAAGTACTAAATGAATATAACCAATAAACCATAGATAATTAACATAGTCTAGAGGTAATATACCATAATGATTAATAAACTCTAAGTAATGTATACCTTAATAAACTATAAGTGATGTATAAGTGATGTATAAGTGATGTATACCTTAATGATATAGTAGTATAGTAGTATTGTAGTATAATATTACATAATCTTACCTATAGAAATAGTATAATGTAAATGATAGAGAATATTACCAATATGTACCAATATAAGCTAGTAAAGTAATAACCTAAACTAAGAGATACATAAATCATACCTAGAATAGACTCAATAATAACTAACCTCCTACCTATTATAAGTAATACCTCATATAAGAATCATACCTATCAAAAGTAATACCTTACCTAGAGAATAATACCTATATAATGTTCTCTAAAGTATATGATACCTACCCTATATAAGACTCCCTACCTAAAGTATATACCTACTCTATATATAATACTCCCTACCTAAAGTATATGATACATACCTTAGATTATACACCTCTATTTATAAAGTATATAATACCTACTCTAAATAACACCTTATTCAGTTATATTACCTATAGTTAAAGTAACCATCTTACTTAATTAATGATAACTATAGTAAAGTAATCACCTTATTTAAGAAATACTAGTTATAAACACCCTAAACACCCTTACTTAATAAATACTAGTTATGTACACCTTACTTAAGAAATAATAGCTATAGTAAACACCTAATATGTCAAGTATATCCTACTATATACCAGATGCCAGATACCAGATACCATATACCAGATACCCTCTTCAATGTAATCAATGTAATCAATGTAATCAATATGTCCTTATGTTACCTTAGTATAATTATCTAATAGTTTCTAATACACTACTCATAATAATAAGTACTCTAACCTATAGTATCAGAAGTATACCTATAATAAGTGATATACCTACTACCTATAATAAGTTCTATACCTACTAGCTATAATAAGTTATATACCTACTACCTACTACCTACTACCTATGATTAAGTATTCTATACCAACTACCTACTAGCTACTACCTATGATTAAGTATAAAGTATAGTAAAGTAAAGTAAAGTAACCTAACTATCTTATACAGTAATCTTACCTATAATAATCAATCTATTACCGTCTAGTTATGTCTTGTCCTACTCATATCATAATCTCATCTATAGTAAATAAGTAATACCCTCTAACTTATCATAATCTATAGTAATCTAAGTATATAGTGTATCTTTCAATATATCAAATAAGTATAATTAACCTTAAGAGACATGAGAATAAATCATATAAGGGGGAGTGTATCATTTACCTTGTTATATATCTAATAATACAATCTTACCTATAAGTAATCATATTGAGTAAACTAACCTAGAATCTAGTAAAATAACCTTATAGTATCTCATATTGTATAAACTAGAAGAAACTAACATATAATTAAGTAAAATAACCTTATAACATATTAAGAGTATTCAGTATACATTACCTATAATAAAAGTAATAGTATAGATTGAGAATAATCAGTAGAAATTACCTATAATAAGAGTAATAGTACATAATGAGAGTATTAAGTATACATAACCAAGAATAAGAGTAATAGTACATAAACCTAGTAAAAGTAAGATATAATGATATAACCAATAAGAAGAGAATAAGCAACCTTACCATATAACTTACCTGAATAATCATAATCTAAGTATAGTAGACCTATCAATGTATAATACACCATATAAGAATAACCAACCATATAAGTATAGTAGACCTATCTATCTATCTATCTATGTAGAATCAACCAGAATAATCTAAGTAAAGTAGACCATATAACCTATAATATCATCTAAGTAAAGTATACCTAGTTATGTATAACCTACCATATAAGTATAGTCGAGTATAGTACAGTATAGTTCATCTAGTAAAGTATTACCTACCTATTACCACCATATAAGTATAGTCCATTTAGTTATGTATAGACCATTAATTTATCAAAAGTAGAGTATATCATAGTATATCAATCATACCTCTTACCTATAAAAAGTAATGATATAGTAATAAGTAATAGAGTAATAGAGTAATAAGTAAGATAACCAATCTAACCAATAGAATCAAGATAACCAATATAAGGAATCTAACCAATCTAACCAATCTAACCATTCAATAAGTACTAAATAAAAGAATAAGTAAGATAACCAATAGACCTTACAGACCATCTATACCTATTATACCTATTATACCTATTATACCTATTATACCTATAAGTGATAATAGAAGAGTAAGACCACCTATAAGTAATAATAGAATAGTAAGAATAGAATATACCAATAGACCTTACACCCCATCAATAAGTAGTCACCCCATCTAGATTAAATAAGTAGTAGTAGAATAGTAAGAATAGAATAGAACCAATATAAGCAATCTAACCAATAGAATAAAGATAATCAAGATAAGCAATCTAACCAATATAACTAATAGAACCAAGATAAGCAAGATAACCTATTAATAGTGATAGAGTAGTAATAGTAAAGTAGAGAGTACAGAATATACTGAGACCTATAGAAGTAAAGAATACATAATAGACATAGACCTATAGAAGTAAAGAATACATAATAGACATATACCTATAGAAAGAAGTAGATAGTGAAGGATAGAGTATAGAAAATAATAGTAATAGTAGTAAGAGTAAAAGGGTACATAATAAACCATATATGGAGAGTAATATAGAATAATCTTACCTATAATAAACTAAGAATAACCTATCAAGTAATCTACCAATATATAGTCCATCTAGCCAAGTATTATATAATGTATAGCTATTACCATCCAACCATGTATTATCCACTCATCAATACCATAATCATCTATAGTAAAGTTCAGTATGTCTAAGAGTATCAGTATCCATTTACCCATTTACCCATTTATGTTATGCTACCTATAAGAAGTAAGTACCACCATGTACCACCATGTACCACCATGTACCACCATGTACCATCATGTATATAGAGAATAAAGTATATCATAATAGTAGTTAAATAACCTTAGATAATGATAAGATACATAGAGCAGAATACCATAAGAGTAGTAAAATAACATAATAATAGTAGAATAACCTAATAGTAGTAATATAACCCTTAGTGTCATGATATACCCCTAATAGTAGTAATATAGCCTTTAGTATCATAATATAGTCAATAATAGTAATATATCTTTAGTGCCATAATATAAACAATAAAGTAATAATTGATAAAGTAAAAGTACCATTCAATAAGAAAACAGATAAATATAGAAGATAAGCATTACTAACTTAGAAGTATAACATAACTAAGCTAGAAGTGTATAATGGAAGTGTTATATACCTAATAATAAATAGTATAAGTGTAACCTAGATACCTTTAGCTAAGAAGATAGAGTAGAAGTGTTACCAATAAACCTTATCATATAATAGTACTACCAACTAATAGAAGATATACTAAGATACTTTACATATCACCTAGAATGATTATCGTGATTATCGTCTAAACTACTAACTATGAGGCTATAGAAAGAGAGTAATAATAGAATAATAAACTACTAAGAATACTAACAATGAGGCTAGAGAGAGTAAAGTAATTCAATAACTAACTAATCATACCTATCATAAGTGGTTATATACTAATAGAAAGTAAAAGAAGCACATATCTATACATGATAGAATAACTAGTCTATAAGTAAGGAGACTATAATAAGAGATAGTAGATTATATATTCCATCCAAGAGAACCGTCTTACCTATTAAATAAACTGAACTAATCAATGAAGGTGTTAATCTCTAGAAATAGAAGTATAGTATGGTAATATAGTAATAAAATAGTATAAAGTAGATAACCTTAAGAAATAGTAGAGATAGAGTTACTAAATATCCTTAATAGAAGAAATAAGGTATGAATGCTATAAGAATAGAATAATAAGTAATAAAGTATCAATAGCATAGAAGGTAGGGAATATCATGATAATCTAATAAAAAGGTATAGTAGTATTGTAACTTATAAAAGTAGAGAATACATAATATAATTACATACTCTTACCTATAGAAAAAAACGATAATAGAACTCTAAAACTAGTAGATGGATAAGGTAGAAATAGCTAATGATAGACTAATATAGACCAATATAGACTGTATCAATCAATAGTAATAGTAGATAAATATACCCAAAATACTAAAAGATAATAAAGTAAAAATGGTATAATAGCTACATAAGAAGTAAAGTAGTAGTAAGTAGTAAGTGCGCCCATGTACATTGAAACATAAGTATGATGTTGAAATGTACAGGTAAAGGGCGTGCGTCCATGTACATCCTAGATATAAAGTAATGGTATTTAGTAGTATATACTGCCTTCCAATACTTTTAACTCTTCAACTCTTTAGAGCGTTAATAACTTACAATTAATATAAGTAAAAAAATATACCCCTTAGTCCACATTTAATAAGTAAATTCCCTATCTTTATAAGACAATTCTCATCCTCTTTTCTAATGTCCTATCCTTATAAACTTAAAGAAAGTAAAACTAAAAAAGTAAGGTTCCATAGCTTAGATTTTAATTATACATATATATACCTTTATTACCTCTTGAATCAAAAAAATAACTAATATAGAGAGACTTAAATAAAAAGAAATAACCCTAGCGACATCATATCATTTTATTTATAAAAGGAGAGATGATGGAGCGAAAAATTTTTTGGTAGGCATTATCGTCTTACCTTATTCCAATTTATATAGTATTAACCAAAATCACTACTATTTTTATTGTCATTGTTTATTAATTAGTACTCTTCTATCCTTATTTATTAACTAGGAGTGGGAAAGAAAGCAGATAGTTACTCACTTACTATTATATATCTCTTATTATTCATTTACCCTTTAACTATGATCTTTTTTAAGTAAATTTACTCTATATATAACCTTAATAAAAAGCAATAAATCATTACTAGAGTGTTATTTAGTTACTTCATTACTTTATATATGAGTTTTGGATTAACTAGTATAAACTTACATTAATTAAAGCGTATTACCCTTGTGAGTATTAGTATTACTTAATGGAACTTATGATTATAACTAGTGGTATTTTAACCTATTAACATTACCTATATCGTATTAGAATATTACCTTAACTTGAATATAGATATAGTGGGCCATTCTATAAGATAGTATTACATTAATAATAAAGTAGTAATGGTATAAAAACTACTAAACATATGCAACAGTAACAGATAGTAAGATGGGTATAAAAGTTGTATAATTGAAGACATTTTATATTATGGATAGATACATAACAAAAGTAGAAAATTGAGAAGACAAAGGAAAGTGAGTGACTAGTTAATAAATAAGGATAGAAGAGTACTAATTAATAAACAATGACAATAAAAATAGTAGTGATTTTGGTTAATACTATATAAATTGGAATAAGGTAAGACGATAATGCCTACCAAAAAATTTTTCGCTCCATCATCTCTCCTTTTATAAATAAAATGATATGATGTCGCTAGGGTTATTTCTTTTTATTTAAGTCTCTCTATATTAGTTATTTTTTTGATTCAAGAGGTAATAAAGGTATATATATGTATAATTAAAATCTAAGCTATGGAACCTTACTTTTTTAGTTTTACTTTCTTTAAGTTTATAAGGATAGGACATTAGAAAAGAGGATGAGAATTGTCTTATAAAGATAGGGAATTTACTTATTAAATGTGGACTAAGGGGTATATTTTTTTACTTATATTAATTGTAAGTTATTAACGCTCTAAAGAGTTGAAGAGTTAAAAGTATTGGAAGGCAGTATATACTACTAAATACCATTACTTTATATCTAGGATGTACATGGACGCACGCCCTTTACCTGTACATTTCAACATCATACTTATGTTTCAATGTACATGGGCGCACTTACTACTTACTACTACTTTACTTCTTATGTAGCTATTATACCATTTTTACTTTATTATCTTTTAGTATTTTGGGTATATTTATCTACTATTACTATTGATTGATACAGTCTATATTGGTCTATATTAGTCTATCATTAGCTATTTCTACCTTATCCATCTACTAGTTTTAGAGTTCTATTATCGTTTTTTTCTATAGGTAAGAGTATGTAATTATATTATGTATTCTCTACTTTTATAAGTTACAATACTACTATACCTTTTTATTAGATTATCATGATATTCCCTACCTTCTATGCTATTGATACTTTATTACTTATTATTCTATTCTTATAGCATTCATACCTTATTTCTTCTATTAAGGATATTTAGTAACTCTATCTCTACTATTTCTTAAGGTTATCTACTTTATACTATTTTATTACTATATTACCATACTATACTTCTATTTCTAGAGATTAACACCTTCATTGATTAGTTCAGTTTATTTAATAGGTAAGACGGTTCTCTTGGATGGAATATATAATCTACTATCTCTTATTATAGTCTCCTTACTTATAGACTAGTTATTCTATCATGTATAGATATGTGCTTCTTTTACTTTCTATTAGTATATAACCACTTATGATAGGTATGATTAGTTAGTTATTGAATTACTTTACTCTCTCTAGCCTCATTGTTAGTATTCTTAGTAGTTTATTATTCTATTATTACTCTCTTTCTATAGCCTCATAGTTAGTAGTTTAGACGATAATCACGATAATCATTCTAGGTGATATGTAAAGTATCTTAGTATATCTTCTATTAGTTGGTAGTACTATTATATGATAAGGTTTATTGGTAACACTTCTACTCTATCTTCTTAGCTAAAGGTATCTAGGTTACACTTATACTATTTATTATTAGGTATATAACACTTCCATTATACACTTCTAGCTTAGTTATGTTATACTTCTAAGTTAGTAATGCTTATCTTCTATATTTATCTGTTTTCTTATTGAATGGTACTTTTACTTTATCAATTATTACTTTATTGTTTATATTATGGCACTAAAGATATATTACTATTATTGACTATATTATGATACTAAAGGCTATATTACTACTATTAGGGGTATATCATGACACTAAGGGTTATATTACTACTATTAGGTTATTCTACTATTATTATGTTATTTTACTACTCTTATGGTATTCTGCTCTATGTATCTTATCATTATCTAAGGTTATTTAACTACTATTATGATATACTTTATTCTCTATATACATGATGGTACATGGTGGTACATGGTGGTACATGGTGGTACATGGTGGTACTTACTTCTTATAGGTAGCATAACATAAATGGGTAAATGGGTAAATGGATACTGATACTCTTAGACATACTGAACTTTACTATAGATGATTATGGTATTGATGAGTGGATAATACATGGTTGGATGGTAATAGCTATACATTATATAATACTTGGCTAGATGGACTATATATTGGTAGATTACTTGATAGGTTATTCTTAGTTTATTATAGGTAAGATTATTCTATATTACTCTCCATATATGGTTTATTATGTACCCTTTTACTCTTACTACTATTACTATTATTTTCTATACTCTATCCTTCACTATCTACTTCTTTCTATAGGTATATGTCTATTATGTATTCTTTACTTCTATAGGTCTATGTCTATTATGTATTCTTTACTTCTATAGGTCTCAGTATATTCTGTACTCTCTACTTTACTATTACTACTCTATCACTATTAATAGGTTATCTTGCTTATCTTGGTTCTATTAGTTATATTGGTTAGATTGCTTATCTTGATTATCTTTATTCTATTGGTTAGATTGCTTATATTGGTTCTATTCTATTCTTACTATTCTACTACTACTTATTTAATCTAGATGGGGTGACTACTTATTGATGGGGTGTAAGGTCTATTGGTATATTCTATTCTTACTATTCTATTATTACTTATAGGTGGTCTTACTCTTCTATTATCACTTATAGGTATAATAGGTATAATAGGTATAATAGGTATAATAGGTATAGATGGTCTGTAAGGTCTATTGGTTATCTTACTTATTCTTTTATTTAGTACTTATTGAATGGTTAGATTGGTTAGATTGGTTAGATTCCTTATATTGGTTATCTTGATTCTATTGGTTAGATTGGTTATCTTACTTATTACTCTATTACTCTATTACTTATTACTATATCATTACTTTTTATAGGTAAGAGGTATGATTGATATACTATGATATACTCTACTTTTGATAAATTAATGGTCTATACATAACTAAATGGACTATACTTATATGGTGGTAATAGGTAGGTAATACTTTACTAGATGAACTATACTGTACTATACTCGACTATACTTATATGGTAGGTTATACATAACTAGGTATACTTTACTTAGATGATATTATAGGTTATATGGTCTACTTTACTTAGATTATTCTGGTTGATTCTACATAGATAGATAGATAGATAGGTCTACTATACTTATATGGTTGGTTATTCTTATATGGTGTATTATACATTGATAGGTCTACTATACTTAGATTATGATTATTCAGGTAAGTTATATGGTAAGGTTGCTTATTCTCTTCTTATTGGTTATATCATTATATCTTACTTTTACTAGGTTTATGTACTATTACTCTTATTCTTGGTTATGTATACTTAATACTCTCATTATGTACTATTACTCTTATTATAGGTAATTTCTACTGATTATTCTCAATCTATACTATTACTTTTATTATAGGTAATGTATACTGAATACTCTTAATATGTTATAAGGTTATTTTACTTAATTATATGTTAGTTTCTTCTAGTTTATACAATATGAGATACTATAAGGTTATTTTACTAGATTCTAGGTTAGTTTACTCAATATGATTACTTATAGGTAAGATTGTATTATTAGATATATAACAAGGTAAATGATACACTCCCCCTTATATGATTTATTCTCATGTCTCTTAAGGTTAATTATACTTATTTGATATATTGAAAGATACACTATATACTTAGATTACTATAGATTATGATAAGTTAGAGGGTATTACTTATTTACTATAGATGAGATTATGATATGAGTAGGACAAGACATAACTAGACGGTAATAGATTGATTATTATAGGTAAGATTACTGTATAAGATAGTTAGGTTACTTTACTTTACTTTACTATACTTTATACTTAATCATAGGTAGTAGCTAGTAGGTAGTTGGTATAGAATACTTAATCATAGGTAGTAGGTAGTAGGTAGTAGGTATATAACTTATTATAGCTAGTAGGTATAGAACTTATTATAGGTAGTAGGTATATCACTTATTATAGGTATACTTCTGATACTATAGGTTAGAGTACTTATTATTATGAGTAGTGTATTAGAAACTATTAGATAATTATACTAAGGTAACATAAGGACATATTGATTACATTGATTACATTGATTACATTGAAGAGGGTATCTGGTATATGGTATCTGGTATCTGGCATCTGGTATATAGTAGGATATACTTGACATATTAGGTGTTTACTATAGCTATTATTTCTTAAGTAAGGTGTACATAACTAGTATTTATTAAGTAAGGGTGTTTAGGGTGTTTATAACTAGTATTTCTTAAATAAGGTGATTACTTTACTATAGTTATCATTAATTAAGTAAGATGGTTACTTTAACTATAGGTAATATAACTGAATAAGGTGTTATTTAGAGTAGGTATTATATACTTTATAAATAGAGGTGTATAATCTAAGGTATGTATCATATACTTTAGGTAGGGAGTATTATATATAGAGTAGGTATATACTTTAGGTAGGGAGTCTTATATAGGGTAGGTATCATATACTTTAGAGAACATTATATAGGTATTATTCTCTAGGTAAGGTATTACTTTTGATAGGTATGATTCTTATATGAGGTATTACTTATAATAGGTAGGAGGTTAGTTATTATTGAGTCTATTCTAGGTATGATTTATGTATCTCTTAGTTTAGGTTATTACTTTACTAGCTTATATTGGTACATATTGGTAATATTCTCTATCATTTACATTATACTATTTCTATAGGTAAGATTATGTAATATTATACTACAATACTACTATACTACTATATCATTAAGGTATACATCACTTATACATCACTTATACATCACTTATAGTTTATTAAGGTATACATTACTTAGAGTTTATTAATCATTATGGTATATTACCTCTAGACTATGTTAATTATCTATGGTTTATTGGTTATATTCATTTAGTACTTTACACTATACACTACTACTACTATACACTTACTATACTCATTTAGTACTTACACTATACACTATACATTATACACTTACTATACACTATAGACTTACTATACACTATACACTATATACTTATTATAGACTATAGACTTACTATACACTTACTATACACTTACTATAGATAGGTAATATTCTCTATATATTGGGTAGTCATATACTATACTATTGGTTATGTTCATATATAGATAGATAGGTTAGAGATACATATATCATTTACATCATTTACTATAGGTAGGTATTGATTCTATAAGTAACACACTATCATTTTATTTAAGTATATGGATACTGAGTAGTTCATTTTACTATTGGTTATGTTAACTTATACATTATTATCTATATACATGGTTAGAGAGATACTATTGATTATATTAGTTATTATAGAGTTACTATAGCTAAGTAATCAGATTCTAAGTAAGGACACACTCTATCTTAGTATGATAAGTAGTCAGATTGTCTCTTAGTAGTTAGGTTCTATCTTATATAATTATTGGTATATTGGTATATTGGTATATTACTATCTAAGTAGTTAGGTTCTATCTTATAAAGTTCTATTGGTATACTTTCTATTTAAGTAGTCAGGTTATATCTTCTAAGGTTATATTGGTATATTCTTATTTAAGTAGTTAGATTGTCTATTATAAGGTTCTATTAGTATATTTTCTATTAATATAAGTAAAGTAGTATTATTGTGTTATATAGGCATTACTCTATGATAATTGATGATGATTGACTATACTTGACTATACATGGTTATACACTTCTAGGTTGGGTATGTTTATAGTATACATGGATACATCTCTAGATAGGTTATGCACTTATTATACATTGATACATCTATAGATTGGTTATGTACTTTATGTATTTATAGGTATATTGTACTCTTAATATAGGTTATTCTAGAATGACTTGATAGATTCTATGGTTTATTGGTTATACTCATTAGGTTATTTAGTCTATAATGACTTGATAGATTCTATGGGTGTAGTGTCTTATATTATAGTAGTATTGTCTAGAATTGATAAAGTAAAATAGTATAAGAATTCCTTAACATATGATATGATATACTAAGATTATTACCTGATATACATTAATAGATGGAATATAGGGATATACCTTACTTAATATAAAGTACTGTATCTAATATAAAGAGAGTAGTTTACCTTACATAATAGAATACTTATATTATCTATACATACTCTTACCTATTATATAACATTAAAAGTAATGATACTAATCCTATAAAGTTATGATACTCTTACCTTAATAATAGTAGAACTTATATAGTATTTTAACTTATACAATCAATTATAACACATAACCTATGATGGATGATAGTTATATACCATTTCTTATATTGTAACCTTACATATTGGAATAATAATAAGAGATACAATAACTATAAACCTTATCAAGAGAATACCTAACTAACTTTACATACATGAGCATAGTATAGTATAGTATAGTATAGTATACATAAGGATAATGAGTATAATGAGTATAGTATACATAAGCATAGTAAACATGAGCATAATGAGTGTAGTATACCTGAACATACATGAGGGGGCCTATATAGTGGTATTTTTATCTATAAGAGTAGAGTGGATATCTTATAATGTATACCAATGTTACTTATAATTAGAATATATGAGTTCAGTATGTGTCCTTTACTTAATAATAGACTTAGTACTTGCCTATAATGTATCAATGTTCCTTATTCAGATAGTGTGGCAATATTACCATAGAATAATCTTATATTTAGATAGATAGTGCTTACATTACTTAAGAATAGTAAATAATATGAGCATATCCAATAAAGTATAGATAGCTTAATGAATGGTATATTAGCTTAGATAGATCAGTATTGTTACTTATAAAACATCTAATAATGTAGGGTAAAAATGTATATATCAATAAGTAATAGATTAGTAGTGTATACCTTAGAATAGACATATAACTAGGTATGATACTTACTTATAATAAGAGATAGTAATAGTAAGTAACAGATGTATGTATTCTAGAATAGTAGAAGTTAAACTATAGGGTATGGATACTATAATAAAAGATCGTATATCATATATCTCATCCAAGAGAACCGTCTTACCTATTAAATAAATTGAGATGATCTATATAGGTGGTAATTCTTGATGTTAGCAGTATATAGAGGTAAAATAGTAATGTATAGTATAATGTATTCAAATCTAATAAGTATAGGTAATGATACTAGAGATACCTTTAAGTAAATGATATAGAATAGTTACCTTTACACCTATGAAAGTATATAATAACATGATACAAGATGAGTACTATCAAATAATAGAATAATAAGCTTCTAATGGCTCATAGATTAATCAAGCTTATAGTAATAGAGTAATAGAGTAATAAGTTAATTTTACCTAGAATAATGTGAATAAGTTAAAATACCACTAATACTAAGAGTAAGTTCCATTAAGTACTACTAATATATGCAAGGGTTATAAGTTTTTAATAATGGAAATTTATAGTGTAGAATCTCATAATCCTAATATAACTAATCAACTAATTAAGTAACACCAGAGTAAAGTATTGTTATTTATTGATAAAGGATACGTATATTGTAAATAGACTAATAATGTGTAGGTTTCTAAAGTAAATAGATAGAATTTTATAGAGTAAGAAGGGGAGATAAAATGTAGAAATAGGAGGTAAATAAAGTAATGTGAGTATAGTAATAAGAAAAATAATTGGCACTTAAGCCTGCAGGGCTTGGCCAATTATTTTTCGCGGCATCAGATCTTCCTTTTATAAATAAAATGATCTGATGCCGCTTTCAGTCATGTCTTTTCTATCTACTCTTCGTCTCTTAGTCTTTTACCCATTTATTGTTTTTAAGGTCTAAGTGTCTAATTTAATATAAGTTATGTAACCTTATCTTTTAGTGGTTTATTCTCTTAATATTTTTTTATGGTAGGGTATACTTAACTAACTGAATAATTGTCTTATAAACACTATGGATAATTAGCTACTAACTGTGTACTAGGTGTTTATATACATACTTAATAATTAGTAACTAACTTATGCACTATTGAGTTGGATACACTTGACGAGTTGTGAGGTAGTGTTCATTAGTTAACTTCTCTATGATAGTGTTAGGATATATTCCCATTACTTTATACTTGGTTTCATTGGCAATTCCATTACTCAATATACTTTACATAGACACACTTACTACTTGGTTTCATTGGCTATTCTACTACTATATTATTGGTTCTATACTTATTAGTTTATATTATCTATCAGCCACTATTAGTTTATTATACTTGATTGATCATTTTAAGTTATACATCCCTTATATTAGTTGTTTATACTTTTGATTATTTTAAGTCATATATACCTTATCTTAGTGGTTTATTAGTTGTATATTCATTAACTATCTCTAGTACTCTTTACCTAGAAGTTACATTATACATTTTAACTATTTACTATACTATTCTTACTCATTTATTATAGATTCTTAGCTATTATTGCTTTATGTATCTATTAGTATTTTATTATAGGTAAGAGTGTGTGTATTATATTACTCATTCTATAGTATTAACCATTCTTAGCTTATCTACTCTCAGTTACTTATTAGTCTTATTAGTCTTATTAGTCTTATTAGTTAATCACCTTTATGTTCTATCTCTCCTACTTACTATTACTTTATACTCTCATAGATTACAATACTACTATACTCTTTATCATAGTTATAGTTATTCTATGCCTTATATACTTTATTCTAGTATTATTCCCCTATTATAGTAACCATACTTTACTTTATCTAAGATTATTAGTATCATTACCTAGTATACTTCTACTATACTCCTACTATACTTCTTAGTTATGTATACCTTCTATACTTTTTAGTTATGTATACCTTCTATTGTATTACTATTCTACCTATATATCTTACTTTTATTATGGATTAGTACCTATATTGATTACTCTTGATTCTCTTAGTTTATTTAATAGGTAAGAGTATGTGTATATCATTTACTATATCATCTACTTTATCATTTCTATAGTAAAATACCTTATTCCTTGTTTACTTTATCATATAGTTAGTCTCTAGTATATGTGCTTCTTATACTTATATAACTACTTTTGATAGATAGATGTATAATAGATTACTTAGTTATTGTGTTACTTTACTTTACTCCAGATGGTCTGTCATGTATCTTATGTAGGTAATGTTGGTTATGTAGGTAATTATCTTATCTATGTTATAAGGTTATGTTGGTTATGTATCTATGTATGTTATGTAGGTAATGTAGGTTATGTAGGTAATTATCTTATGTATGTAATGTAGGTAATTTATCTTATGTATGTAGGTATCTTGGTAGTCAGCTATACTTTCATGGTAAGTGATATATCCTTTATGTTGATAGGTCTTATTCTCTATAAATGGTAAGTGATATACTCTACTCTACTATACTATTATACTCTACTATACTCTAAGTCATGTGAAGATATCTTGGTATATATGTCATATTCTCTATCTCTATGTATGGCTATATTGATACTTTCTTATTGGTAATATTGGTATATATCATATTATCTAGGTATGGTTATCTTGATACTGGATTATTGGTAATGTTAGTATATATCATATTCTCTATATATGGTTAGATAGATACTGGATTATTGATATTTGATTATTGATAATGTAAGGTATATTGGTAGATGTTATATTCATTAAGTAAGGGTTAGATACATACTTGATAATGGGTAATATTGGTATAGTTGGTATAGGTAATGTTGGTATAATTGGTGGTATATTGATGGTATTGGTAATGTTGGTATAGTTGGTGGTATTGGTAATGTACTTATATTAGTAGTATTGATGTTTTACTATAGGTAAGATGATTGATATAACTATATAACTCTACTATCATTATCTACTATTACTCTCTATTACTCTCTCTATCTCTACTTATAAGTTAGATTGGTATATATTACTTTACTATTACTCTACTATACTATAGGTTATCTATTAGGTATTACTCTACTATATTCTAGGTAATGTATAAGGTATTACTCTACTATACTCTTAATCATATGTAAGGTATTACTCTACTATACTCTTAATCATATGTAAGGTATTACTCTAGGTCATTGTAAGGTATTATTCTAGGTCATGTGTAAGGTATCTTGGTATATTATTACTTTACTATTACTATACTTATTGGTTAAATTGGTATACTATTACTATACTATTACTCTACTATTACTTTCTCTATGTAGGTATGATTAGCTAGTTATTTATTTTACTCTATTATGGTTATATTGACTTATTATCTATCAATATATGGTATAGATGGTTTATATGGTATAAATGGTATATAAGGTATAGATGGTTTATATAGTTTATATGGTATATAGGCTACATATGATACTATTCTATTATACTATTATAAGGTTGATTATTCTCTATCTATATATGGTAAAGATGGTATAGATGGTATAGATGGTATAGATGGTATAGATGGTACTATTCTATTATAAGATTGGTTATTATTTGATAAGGTCTCCACTATTATCTTGGTAATACTTACACTCTACATTTCTAGGTATATAACTTTCCCATTATACTCTTCTAGGTAACTTTTACACTCTCTATTTCTAGGTATATATCTTTACACTTCTAGGTTTGTAATCCTTATACTTTACATTTATCAGTTTAATTAGTTTATCTTGGTTAGTAATACACTAATCATCTTATACTTTATTTAATCATTATCAAGGTTCTACTACTATATCATGGTACTTAGTATGTTTCTTCTATTATTTTATCATTATCAAGGTAATACTACTATATGATGGGACTAAGTATGTTTATTCTATTATCTAGTAAAAGTAACTTATCTATGCTTTAAATAGTTGGATATTTTGTAACATTCTATTATATCGATTATAGGTAAGATTGTCTTATTATATGAGATTCTTAATTAAAGATAGCCCCCTACATTATAGTGATTTATGACTTATCTATCTTAAGTATATTATAATAGGTAAGAGTATGTTATATGATATTCAATACTCTATATTATATAAGGTATATTTGGTATATTTGGTATACTACTCTATATAAGGTATATTAGGTATAGTTCTCTATTATCTAAGGTATAGTACTCTATGTCAGGTATAGTATTCTAGGTTAAGTATAGAAGGTATAGTACTCTCTTATGTTAAGTATATTAGGTATAGTTATCTATGTTAGGTATATTTGGTATATAAGGTACTCTATGTTAGGTATATTTGGTATATTAGGTATAGTACTGTATGTTAGGTATGTCTTGTTCCTATTACTATCATTAGTTAGCATTAGTTAGCATTAGTTAAATTAGTTAGTAAGGTAACTGTATATGTGTAGTAATGTATGTTATTGTTATAGTTATTGTTACCATAGTAGCTATTAGTATCATAAAGCATCATTAGTATTATTAGTATGTAAGCTATCATAGTATGTAAGGTATCATTAGTATGTAAAGTATCATCAGTATGTAAGGTATCATTAGTATTATTAGTATCTAAGGTATTATTAGTATATAAGGTAACTGTATAAGTGTATAGAGTCATATGTTATTATAGGTCTTGTATTGTTGAGGTTACAGTATAAGTGTAGTATTGCCCTATCATATTTGATTGATGTTGATTGATGTAAAAGTAGTATTGCCCCACCATACTTTATACTTTATAGAGATAATAGTAGTATGTTATTGTAGAGGTTACAGTATAAGTAGTATTGGTCCACCATACATTATTGAGGTACATTATTGAGGTATTTTATACTTTATTGAGGTACTTTATTGAGGGAATAGTAGTAGGTTATTGTTGAAGTACTTTATAGAGGTAATAGTAGTATGTTATTGTTAAGGTAAGAGTATAAGTGTTATTATTATCATTATAGCTATAACTAAGTAAGGTAACAGTATAATAGTAGTATAGTAGGTTATTATAGTTATTATTACCATAGTTACCATTATAGTTATTACCATTGTTGTTATAATCATTACTATAGGTAAGAATATGTTATATACTATCATCTATCATCTATCAGTTCATTTAGTCTAGTACTATCAGTTATATGTATAGTTAGTTAGGCAATATACTCTATCCATTTAGTCTAGTACTATCTGTTATATGTATAGTTAGTTAACCAATATACTCTTATAATACTATAAAGCAATGTACTCTATAAATATCATCAATACATCACCATTATAGAGTAGAACATCATCAATATAGTAGGTCATTATGGTACATTATATCACATGTTAATATCATCAATACATCATCAATACAGTAGGCCATTTAGGTACATTATATCACATGTTACTGAACACCTAGTAGAGTTTCAGTTACACTTACACCTTTAATAGTTTAACATACTATATATAGACTATACTTACATGACTAGTAGTTTAACTTAACATATATAGACTATACTAACACTATTATACTTAGGTCAATATTCCTAGATAAGAGCTATACATTTTACTATAGATGGCATCAAGGTTGAGTATGTATCATTACTAGGTTGAATATCTATCATTACAAGGTTGAGTATGTATCATTACTAGGTTATCTTAGATGGTATGTATAAGATATGGTACACCTACATGGTTAACTCTATAAATTAGATATGGTAGTACTAACACAATAAGTCAATCCTACTCTTATTATAAGTGTTTTCTGATAATACAAGCATATATCAATCTTTATACTACTTAGATAGATTAATGGCTTGGTACACTATGGTAATTCAAGTATACATTAATATACGTTTATACTATTATACCACACACTATACTTTATATTATATAGGTAAAACACACCATGATAATTATGTTGATTATGATGTAGGTACACTATGATGATTCTGAAGCACACCATGATGATTATTATGTAGGTACACTATGATGATTATAAAGTAGGCATACCACGATGATTATGATAATTAGTAAGATATACATAGACAACCTTGGTAATTAGTTAGATAAGTACACCTTGGTTATTAGTTATACTGTTACTTTACTAGTTGAAGTGCAATAGATAGATTTGAACTATCATTATAAGATCATGACTCTTAGATGTTACCATTACATTATATTGCATTATTAAGGTTAGAATACTATACTATATAGCCATCATTGATATAGAGTTAAAGTTACATTACCTAGATACTTTACCTATAGATATTGATATGTGTAAAGCTACATTACTATAAAGATTCATATAAGTAAAGATACATTACCTAGATATATTACCTAGATACCTTACCTATAAAGATTGAGATATGTAAACTAGATTACTTAGATACATTACCTATAATACCTTAGATATAGTTAATAATCAATACATCTTACCTATACATTGAAGTATATAGACATGATACTACTACCTACTATTCTCTATAGCTTATACCTTATACATTAGAGATAGAGTACATTATCCTATAGCATCTCTTACTTTAATAATGAGTTAATATTGTAAGTCTAGATATTAGGATTCATAAGATATAAAGAGTACCTATTATCAGTAATAAACCTTAGCATTGATAGATCTAGAGTAAATGATATGGTGCACCACACTATAGGGGTTGTCCACTGACTATATTATTTACTCGTCACTTATTCAGTAGTATATTTTACCTATCATGATACATTACCTATTTTAAAGTACCTTAATCTACAACATATCACATATCACTAAAGAAGGTATAACATATCACACATCACATATGACTAAAAAGGGTATTAGTATAACATATCAGACATCATACATCACACATGACACATCACATACCATACATCATACATCACTAAGGGGTATTTACTACTTATAACACATCATATAACACATCATTAAAGAGGGTATTAGTATCACATATCACTAAAGAGGGTATTAGTACAACACATCACATTTGGTCTATCACTAAGGAAGGTATTAGTATAACACATGACATATCACTAAGTAAGGTATTGTTGGTCTAGTCTATAAAGTTACAACTCTATACATGTTACTTACTATAGGGGTATATCTCTTTATTATAGAACATAAGAACTCTATATATGGTATTATTACTTACAGAATATCTAACATAATAACCATACATCATATCATACTTATAAGGTAAAGTGACTAATTATAGTGTATTATAGGTATTATATGATTTATATAGTAGAACCTTCATAGAGTAATAGAACATAGAGGTAAATGATACATATAATAATAGTTATAGTGATAGTACAATTAGTAGGATACACACTTATAGATTGAATAAGAGATACATCATACTTATTATAGTCATCATAGCCATCATAGTCATCATACATTCAATAAGAGATACTTATCATAGTCATTATAGCCATCATAGTCATCATACTGTATACATTATATAATCAGATACATCTTACCTATACATTTTATTATAGAGATATTAGACATTAGACATCATACCCTCCTATTATGTAGTTATCTAACCCTTATATTATTACTACCATCTTCACATATACACTACATAGTTAACCCCACCATACCTTATATAGTTATTTATTATCATCATGCTATAAGTTAACCCACCATACTTTGATATAGTTATTTATGATCTTCACACTATAGAATACCTTACTACACTTTATCTATGGTTATCATACTAGACACTTGATAATAGACATACTATAGCTTATGTACTAGATAATAGACCCACTATACCCTTTATTGAGTTAATTACTATAGTTGAAGCATTATACCTTTACTATACTTTATTAGGTAATTAATACATCATACCTTATATTATTCACCATCACTCTAGATAGGTATACATTAGCTTGTAGCATATCATACCATAGCATACCATATCATACCTTTATATAGTTATTTAGTCATCATACCCTTATGTATTATAGTCTTTGTATTGTTATTATTGTTAGAGTTTAGACCTTATAACTTATTCTATTGATTAGAGTATTAGTATAGTTATTTATAGTCATCATACCTTTATTAAGATAATAAGTATATAGGGAATAAGAATAATTAATGTAGAGATACACTATCTTTAATATAGCTAGATAATAAGATACTGAATACGTAGGCTTGGATAATAGCGATACCGACTTCTAGGATAGTAATAGCAACAACGGCAATAATAGGTATTATTCCACCAACAAACCCTAAGATAGATGAACTCATTAAATTCAAGATCAATGACCCTAAAATTAACATAAGTAAATGACCAGATAAGATATTGGCACTTAAACGTAATCCTAGTGAGATAGCTCTAGATGAGAATGATAATGCTTCAATTAATACTAATACAGGTACTAATAATAATGGTGTTCCGCTAGGTACGAATAAAGCAAAGAATCCTCAATGATGTAAGTATAGACCTAAGATAACATTACCAATTCATAATGAGATACTAAATGATACAATAGGCACTATTTGAGCTGATATAGCAAATGAGTAAGGTATCATACTTATAAGGTTAGCAACAAAGATAAAGTTGAAAATAGTAAAGATTAATGGGAAGAAAGTACCACCAGTTCTACCTATTTGTGAAATAACTAGATTGTGCATAGTATCATATAAAGATACAATAGCAACAGATCATCTAGAACCTTTAAGTGTAACATTAGAGATTATGGCAATATAGCTAATAATTATAGTAGCTACGATAATCAAGTATAAAGTGTAGTTAGTCAGTGAGAGTGTTAAGTAATTATTGATAATTAGTAACGGTTTAATCTCGAACTGCTCAAGAGGTGAGTATATCATTATAGATACTAATAAACCTAGATGGTTGAATAATACAAAAGTAAATAAGTCAAATAGTGACATAGACCCTAGATATAAGGTGTATATACCTAAATACGGATAATTATAGATCTAGCTATAAGTAAACGTAAGATATTAGGTAAGATAATAGTAGCTGATAAGTAAATTAACAACGAAATAACTAAGATCCCACCAGTAAGAAGGTTCATTCAATAGAAAGGTATAAGTTGAGGCATTATAGTAATGAATGTCTAGAAAAAATTGTATGATAGAGACATGATATAAGAAACTATCAGATTGAGAGGACTCGAACCCCTAGATTCCTACACCCAATGTAGACTCGTTACCAATTACGATACAATCTGGTTACCTCTATATATTAGCTAGATTTTATAAAGTATTAATGTCTTACCGAGAACTATATAGATATAATAGACTTTGAATATAGAGAACACCATGTAGGGAATTGAACCCTAATAAATTTATCTGCAATAAACTCTCAACACCAGCTGACACATGATGAAATTATGATAGACGTGAATCGAACACGCACAGTAGCATTGGAAGTGCCAGGGTCTACCATTAACCTACTATCATATTAGTTTCCTTTTATTAAGTTAGAATCTTATTATTGTTACCTATAAAAATTATGAATAAACCAATAAACCTATATAGCAATATCACTATAATAAGAATAGATAGAGTAACCTAGTACTTTGTCATGTCATATTGAATATACCATTAGGGAATAAACCATATCATAAAGTAGGTATAATTAAAGCTAACATAAGTATACTTTCCCTATAAGTACAGTCACTAGTTAAAGCAATATAAGGTGTACGTATACCACCAGTTATACGATTAGTTACTTTTAACATATAAGCAGCTGATAATAAGACAGAGAATGCAGATATGATACCTAAGATAGGAGAACGATGTATAGCACCAGTTAAGCTAAATAATTCACCTATAAAATTAACAGTTAAAGGAGTACCAATATTACTGAATGACAAGATTAATAGATAGATAGATAAGATAGGCATATAAGTGATTAAACCTTGATAGTAGTAGATTAACCTATTATGATATCTGTCATAGAGTATACCACCTACAATAATAAATAAAGCAGGAGATACAAAACCATGAGCAATACCAAGAACTAAGCTACCATTAATACCGGTAATACTATTAGATAAGATACCCAAGATACATACAGCCATATGACTAATAGAACTATAAGCAATAATAACTTTTAAGTCAGATTGTCTTAAGGTAATTAATGATGTATAAATGATAGTAATAGCACATATTAAGTAAGTAATAGGAGTATATAATACAGTGGCATCAGATAAACTAGGTATGATTAAACGAATAAGAGCATATATAGCTAACTTAAGAATAACACCAGCCAATAACATAGAACCAGCTAAAGGACTTTCACTATGAACAACAGGTAATCATGTATGTACTGGAACTAAAGGAGTTTTAACCATTATACCCATTGTTAAACATAAGAACAAGATACATTGTAAATCAGTAGATAAGACGACTAAACTAATAGATTGGAAATCAGTATTACCTATTAAGATCTCATAAGTACCAATAGCAAATAACATGAATAGACTACTAAATAACGTATAGATTAATATATAGTCAGATGCCTTATCACGATTACTTGCACCATATAAACCAATAAGTATAAATAATGGAGCCAATGATGCTTCAAAATAGATATAGAAGGATAACATATCTTGACACATGAAATTGATAAGTAAGATAGCCCCAGTATTAAGAACTAATTCATAGAAGAGGATACCTTTAACGTTATTTCAATTAGAGATGATACTAAGAGGCAATAAGTAAGCAGTTAATAAGATAAAGATATCAGCAATACCATCAGTAGTGTAGTAGATACCTACTTCTTCTCAATCAGATAAAGTAGGAATGACTAACATAACACTAGCTATAAGTATTAAGACCTTACCATAAGTAGGGAAAGATCTACTTAAGAATGAGACACTTAATAACAGAATAAAATATAAGAGAGTCATATTTGGAGATATAGAAGCTAAAAATGTATGATTAATGGGACTTGAACCCATAAAGAATTAAACCTAAATTAATCGCGTATACCAATTTCGCCATAATCATACGGGTGCAACGTGATTCGAACACGTGGGTAATTAAACCTTAATAGCTCAAATATTATACCTTAAACCACTCAGTCATACACCCCTTTACCTATAGAAATAATCCAGTATCTACTATGTGCTCAATCTCATATATGGATATTATAACATGTATTTTACTATTCTATAAATTATTATGATTGCTATAATAACAACCTTACTTATCTATTATTTAAGTAACAACAACCTAATAACTCTATTAATAGCTATAGAGATATTACTATTGACTGTGACGCTTAAATTGATACATATCAGTGGTTATTATGATGATGTATATGGTACCATTTTTAGTTTAATAATCCTAATATTAGCAGGTGCAGAATCAGCTATTGGTTTAAGTCTATTAGTAGCTTATTATCGTTTAAGAGGGTCTATTGGTCATAAGATATAATGCTTAACTATTTTTATTATATACATGAAGAATCATTAGTCATTAACCTAGGGAATTGAATTAATGTAGCAGATATTAACATCCCTTATGGTTTAGCTCTAGATTCATTAGCTATGACAGTATTAGTTCCTGTAGGTATCATTACTTTATGTGTTTTAGGTTATGCTTTAGCTTATATGGCTCATGATCCTAATCGTAATAGGTTCTATATAATCTTAAGTGTATTTGCCTTATTTATGACAATATTAGTAGTAAGTGATAATTACCTTATGTTATTTATAGGTTGAGAATTTGTAGGTGTGATATCTTACTTATTAATCTCTTTCTGATCAACACGTATAACAGCTATGAAATCCGCATTATCAGCTATATTATTAAATCGTATGGGTGATACCTTCTTTGTTATTGCCTTAGGTTTAATGATAAACAATTATAGAGGGTTAGACTTTGAGACAATAAATCTATTATCTCCGTATATGGATACATTACTATTGAATATTATAGGATTATTACTAATATTAGCGGCGACAGCTAAGAGTGCTCAATTAGGGTTACATGCATGATTATTACAAGCTATGGAAGGACCAACACCAGTAAGTGCATTATTACATGCGGCAACTATGGTATGTGCAGGTGTTTATGTCTTAGTTAGATCTTATGCTATCTTAGAATATGCTCCTACTATGTTATTAACTCTATGTTGATTAGGTGGTTTAACTACTTTAGTTAGTGGTCTTATTGCTTTAGTAACTAATGATATTAAACGTGTTATAGCCCTTTCAACTATGTCACAATTAAGTATAATGGTCTTAGCTATTGGTATTAGTAGCTACGATTTAGCCATCTATCACTTATATTGTCATGCATTCTTCAAAGCGTTATTATTCATGGGTGCAGGTTCAGTAATTCATAGTGTTATCTCAGAAACTCAAGATATGCGTAAGTATGGTGGTTTAATCAACTATTTACCATTTAGTTATGTAGCGATATTAATAGCATCATTATCATTAATGGCTATACCTGGATTAACGGGATACTATAGTAAAGATATCATTATAGAAAGCTTATATGGTACTTATACATTTAGTGGTTATGTACTCTACTATATTGCAGTAGGATCAGCTACATTAACAAGCCTATATAGTTTAAGAGTCTTATATTTAACATTCTGAAGTACACCTAAGGGAAACAGATATACTTATAACTTTGTACATGAGAATATTGGTATGATTATCCCTATGATAGTATTGATAATCTACAGTATTTATGTAGGTTATGGTAGAGATAATGTAATAACTCACTATGCTATGACCTTACCATTAAATAATAACTTTATAGAGACAGAATATACCTTACCTGCTTATATTAAATTACTACCATTAATACTAGGTTTAACACTATCAACTCTATTAGTCTATATATATGAATTTAGCTATAAGTTAAACCATGGTAAAGTATATGATTATCTAAGTAACAGAGTCTATTATGAGCAAATATTAAATAATGTGGTATTACGTAATACATTGAAATTAGCTGGATACATGAACACTTACATCGATCAAGGTTTACTTAAAGTACTAGGTTCAACTGGTATAAGTAGAGCAATAACGTATATAAATGTGATATTCATAATCAATATAGTCTATCTATTCCTTTGTATAAGAATCTAAGGTATAGGGAATGGGTAAAGTATTGGATCTATTATTAGACTAATCTTACCTATAAAAAAGTATAAGTGATAAGAATGGTTAAAAATGGTTAAAAAATAACATAGGTAACGTATTGAATTATAGCTCAATGGTTAGAGCTATCCACTCATAATGGATCGATCTCAGTTCAATTCTGAGTAATTCAACATATAGTCTTTTACTACATAAATATGATGTAGGTTTCGATATAACGCTATATAGAGACATAACACATGCAAGTAAATAATAACACCATACTAACTCCGTATTCACTTATGGTTAGACCTATTATTGTTTAAAGATAAGGGTAGTTAGTAGTTAGAGTTTGCGTTCAGGTGAGTAAAAATAGGTATTGATTACCTTAATAGATGTAGGTAGTAGTTGTGAACTAATAAGTAGATTGATAGGTATTTTATCTTAATGTCTATGAAAGTAATTACCATAACTAGCCTTTGACCTATACTCCATGGTGGAAGCCATAAGGAGCACATAGAAGTTTATTCTACTACTATTAGTAGCAGCAGTGGGGAATTATTGACAATGATCTCACGATTGATCATGTTATCTATATAAGATAGTAAAGCGTATATTGGTTTAGATAATACATATTAAGGAATACTATACTGAATAAGTGGTATTGTAATATGCAGAATCTAATAGGTAGTTTACTTTACATATATCTTGATACAGCTAAGTAATAATGATACTTGGTTTTATTAGTTCTTACAAAGATGTGTGCCAGCAGTAGCGGTCATACACACAGAGCTAGCGTTTATCATCCTTGGTTTAAAGGACCCGTAGGTTTAACTAGTATAGAATCTTAGGAAAATAATATGTAAATTATATAGAGAGATAAAATGTAATGACATATAATAGACAGTAAGGCAATTATTTAATAAGATTGACACTGAGGGGTGAAAGCTGCAAAAGTAACATGGATTCGGTACCCATTTAACTGCAGCTGTGAACTATGTATACCATGATAATATTGTCCCATTAGAAGGTAATATTAGTATAAGTAAATATGAAGAGTATACCACCAGACTAGTACGCTCGCAAGAGTGAAATGTAATACATTAGACGGTTATATATCAATACAGTGGATCATGCTATTTAATTGGACGATACACCAGAATCTTACCAAATCTTGAATATTATAACATAGAGTATAATACAGGCGTTACATTGTTGTCGTCAGTTCATGCCAAGTGGTTTATTACTAAGCTAATTAATGAACGTAATCCTTATTTGAAAATATATCAAGGTATATTAGTAAAGATGTATAATAGAAATATTATAGGAAGTAAAGGTTTAAGACTAATCCGCATGACCCTTATGATTTGGGCTATAGGTGTGATACGAATAAATTATTAATTATATGTCTAGTGGTAGACTAACCAATGAAATAATTTAACTAAGGAAGAATATCTTTAACTGGATTAAATTCTGTAATTCGGATTTATGAAAGAGGAACTGTCAGTAATCGTATTTTAGTATAATACGGTGAATTTGTCCTATATTTCGCACTAATCACTCATCAATAGCATAGATACAGCCTATAATTATTTAACTAATTAGCCTTTTTAACTAGAGGAAATGTTCAAAATAATTATATATGGTTCAAGATATGCTATAAGTTGAAATACAGTTCGGGTAAGGGAACTTGCTCGGGATTTATAATAATATTAACTATTCAATTTATCAAAGTAACAATAGCTTATATCTCAATGGTAGAGAGCCTGATTGATAATCGGGAGATATAGGTTCAATTCCTATTAAGCTAACAAAGGCCAAATATACATAATAAAATTATATAATCAGAACAATATGCAATTAGCTTTAGCCGCTAAATATATTGGTGCAAGTATTGCTACTATAGGATTAGGTGGTGCCGCTATTGGTATCGCTTTAGTATTCGTTGCTTTAATTAATGGAACTTCACGTAACCCTTCTTTACGTAGTACATTATTCCCTCAAGCTATCTTAGGTTTCGCTTTAGCAGAGGCTTGTGGTTTATTCTCATTAATGGTTAGCTTCCTATTATTATACGGTGTATAGTATATATTTATTCTATTAATTCCCTTATAATATTGGTATAGTCTTGGCATAGTATTGGTATAGTCTTGGTATACTTTTAAGATCTTGTCACCTATGATTTTATTAACTAGACATATAGTATAATGGTAGTACATATCACTACGAATGATAATATAGGTGTTCGATTCCCCTTATGTCTAATGTTACTAAGCACTTTAGTTACATATATAGTTTATTCAGCTTATAATCAAAAATTTACTCAACATCTTAATCGTTTAGCCGTTATAGCCTTATTATTCACCCTATTTTTAGCATGAGAATGTTTGAATATTGAATATAGTTACGTGACTGTCTTTAATGATTGATTTTCATTTACACCAGGTAATAGTCCTATAGTTATACTGATAATTGTATTAGTTACATCTTTATTAGTTTATAGCTGTATTACCCCTAGATATAATATTAACAATCCCTATATAGCTTTACTTATAATTATGAATCTTATAGGTTTAATCTTATTCCCTATGGTTAATGACTTAATACCTTTATACGTTATTATAGAATTACAGTCTTATTCACTTTACTTATTGACTGGTATATATAATAAATCATATAATGCTACACGTGGTGCTATACTATACTTTGTTACAGGTGGTATAGCTTCAGTATTAATCTTACTATCATCAGCAGAAGTATACCAACATACTGGTTTAACTAATTTAAGTGAGTTAAGTACTTTCTATACGTTTAATGGATCTAGTAGTTTTACTTCATTTGACATCTTAATAATAGGGTTAGTCTTTAAAATGGGGTTAGCTCCTTTACATGCATGAAGTATAGCAGTATATAGTTATACACCTACATACATAACAGCATATATTAGTATTGTAGCCAAGGTATCTATCATGTCATTTATCTATTTAAACATAGGATTATTCAACACTCAATTACTATTATTGACTTTCTACTTATCAGTTGTTATAGGTGCTTATACTCCTTTATATCAAGTAACAATTAAGAGTATATTAGCTTATAGTGGTATATTGAATTTTGGTTACTTAATCACTGCAGTAGCTTTAGGTGATCAATCTTATTATCTTTACATTATACAGTATAGTTTAACTCATGTATTGATATTCTATTGTATTTTAGGCATAGCAGAATATACATCACAGCCATCTTCTCAATGATCTCCTATAGTTAATGTTAATCAGTTAGTTATACCTAACAAGACCTTATGTTTAGTATTTATAGTATGCTTATTCTCACTAATAGGTATACCACCACTACCAGGGTTTTATGGTAAATATTACATTATAGTAGGCTTAATGGATTCAGGTCTATACTTAGAAGGTTTAATTATCATAGTCTTTAGTGTTATAGCCACTTACTATTATGCTTATATTATTAAACAATTAGCTAGTAACTTAAACACTCCATCAGTAAAACCGGTATTAAGTAGTAGTATCTCTTATATCATTAGTTTATATGCTGTATTATTGATAGGGTTATTCTTAGCTATACCTACACTATTAGAAGGGATTACACTATTATTGAATTAATGTTCCTATATTATTTAATCTTAGCCCCTATAGTCGCAGTTGTATTAATCGGTATAAACTTATTATTAGCACCTAGTAATGCTTATGTAGATAAAACAGGTCCATTCGAATGTGGATTTACCTCTTATCAGCAATCAAGAGCTGCATTCTCAGTAGCCTTTATCTTAGTAGCTATACTATTCTTACCATTTGATTTAGAAATATCATCTATCTTACCTTATGTAGTTAGTGCATATCATAATGGGTTATATGGTTTAATTGTCTTAATCATATTCTTAGGTTTATTAGTAGTGGCATTTGTCTTAGAAGTATTATTACAAGTCCTAAAAATAGATCGTCAATATTTAAGAAGTGGAAGCACAACTGAATATTACAAAGTATAAGTAATTAACTATTCTATTAGTCTATATCTAACCATAAGAGTGTTATAAGTAATTAGACCTACTAAAGATGTAGTAGTTGAATCATTATTTCGATATCTCTCACCTATTAAAAAAAGAGTAATCCAATAATTGCTAAGTTGAATAGTTAATCTCTACTGTTGCCCAATGTACCTATATAGAATAATATGTTCTCTAATGTTGAAATAACAGGCACTATAATTAAATAATGAGCAAAGTAATATAATGTAGCAAATTGACCTAATACAATATAAGGTACTTCTACATGTAACTGACCTAAATTACCTAATAAGATGAAGTTAAATACAAATAGATAGAACGCTAACTTTGATAATATTTTGAAGGTATTACCACGGATAATTGATCTATCTGTATATGGTAATGTTAGTAAGATTAAAATAGCACCAAACATAGCAATAACTCCTCCTAATTTATCAGGAATACTACGTAAAATAGCATAGAATGGTAATAAGTATCACTCTGGAACAATTGATGGAGGTGTAACCATTGGATTAGCTGGTATATAGTTATCTGGATGTCCTAGTGTGTTTGGACTGAAGAATACGAATAAACTAAATGCTAAAATGAACACAAAAACAGTCACTAAATCCTTGAAAATAAAATAGGGGTGCATAGGCACTCTATCGATGTTTCCTGTAATACCAACAGGATTTGATGAACCATTAACGTGTAAAGCCATTAAGTGCATACATACTAAAGCAGCTAAGATGAATGGTAATAAGAAATGTAAAGCAAAGAATCTTTGTATAGTTGGATTACCAACAGAGAAAGAACCTCAAATGACATTACGAATTTTATAAAGTGTTTATCCTTATATCCTTTTAATTACTTAAAGGTTAGACTATATCATCAACTGTAATAAGTTGTTGGGCGCTCTTGGAAAGGTTATTGTTATACTACTCACTTTCTAGTCGTTGAACGTTTATTATCCTTCTTATCTAGTGTAGACATCGTGTATAGATAATACTTCGCTGCGAATTGTCTATTAATTACCATAGATGTTCTCGCAATTCACCCAATTATCATTCATATATTACTATATAAAGCCGCTCATACTGATTGCTAAAACGGAACAAGATCATTACCTATAAATGGTATAGCTGATAGTAAATTAGTGATAACAGTAGCACCTCAATGAGACATTTGTCCATAAACTAAACAATAACCTAAGAATGCTATGGCCATAGTTAAGATAAAGATGATAACACCTACTACTCAAACCATAACTCTAGGCTGTTTGTAACTACCATAGTATAAAGCTTTACCTATATGAAGATACATACATATAAAGAAGAATGAAGCACCATTAGCATGTATATACCTGATTAATCAACCAGCATTAACATCTCTCATAATGTGCTCTACACTATCAAAAGCTAAGGAGATATCACTACTATAATGCATAGCTAAGAATACTCCAGAAGCTATTTGGATAACTAGACATAACCCTAATAATGAACCTAAATTTCATCAATAGTTAATACTACTAGGTTGTGGACTATCTATTAAGTAACTATTTACTAATGATAGGTAAGTATTTGATTTACGTATTGGCATGTTTCAATATAATTAATATAAGATTCAGAAGCATAAACAGAGAATTAAATAACATAGATTTATAAATACTAAGACATTGATAGCCTTACCTATAAAAATATGGGAAATGATCATAACTTTTAACAATAGGTGAGAGAAATTGAAAAGATGATAAGATGATACTAATAGAATAGTTATACGTGTTGTACCAAGATAGGTAGTTCACTGAATGTATGATATGATGCTGGTCTTGATAGTATTAATTCAAGATCCGAATTTCTTGTCAATCTAGTATTGTTAGACTCTAAGTAATCCGGTGTTACTTGGATTTCTTCTCTTTCATTTTGACCATTCTCTAATTGAACTAATACACTTAATAATCCTATAACTACAGATAATACTGATAAGATAGAACCTCATGATGATATTAAGTTTCAACCATAGAAAGCATCAGGATATTGTGGTATACGTCTAGGCATACCATTTAATCCTAAGAAGTGCATTGGTAAGAATATAATGTTTACTGAGATAAATAAGATTCAATAGTGTACCTCACCTAATACTCTGTTATAGTTTAAACCAAACATAGATGGACCTCAATAGTAATAACCACCGATTAAACTAAATAAAGCACCCATAGATAAAACATAATGGAAATGACCTACTACATAATAAGTATCATGCATACTAACATCAATACTAGCATTAGATAGCATAACACCTGTAGTACCTCCTATAGTGAATAAGAATAAGAAACCTAAAGCAAATAACATAGGTACTCCTAATCTTAGTTCACCTCCATAAAGCGTTGCTAACCATGAAAATATTTTGATACCTGTGGGTATAGCTATAACCATTGTAGCACTAGTGAAATAGGCACGACTATCGATATCTAAACCAACAACAAACATATGATGCTATGGTACTAATTTTCTGTATTATTTTCCTTATACTTAAAAATGTATATAAACCATAATGGACTATATCTTAAACATAAATAGATTATGAATTCCCACGTATAGTCTCTGAAGAATCATTGTTATAATTCCTGCTGATTCCGTAGATACTTGACCTATTATTAATTAATTCTTGACGGTTCCAGCAATTAGTGGATTTTGTTACCCTCTATCTTTATAATAAGGGAAAGCCATCATATAGTTAACTTCAAACTAAGAAACCAAGTAAACCAATACTACCTATGGCATAAATCATACCAATTTGACCAAATATCTGTTTTTTAGTATATGTTGAGATAATATGTGAGATTATACCGAAACCAGGGATAATTAGGATATACACTTCAGGATGTCCAAAGAATCAGAATAAGTGCTGGTATAATACTGGATCACCTCCTGCACCTACCTCATAGAATCCTGTATTGAAATTTCTATCCATAAGAAGTAATGTAACCCCTGCTGTTAATACTGGTAATGATAATAATAGTAATATAGCTGTAAAGAACACACTTCATACAAATAGAGGCATATCGATCATGTGTATACCTATACTACGCATATTTAATGTTGTAACTATGAAGTTAATAGCACCTAATAAAGATGATATACTAGTTAAATGTATAGCAAATATAGCCATGTCTACTGATGGACCTGAATGTGCACTAATTGATGATAGAGGAGGATAACGTTATTGTTTGTAATCTCATAAATACACTAAGAGGTACTTACTATCATTACTTCAATTACTTACGCAATTGTTCGGACTATGCCTTATGTTTATCATTTGATCTCTGTCTATTCCGCATTCTAACTAACAATTGATTTACTTTATTAAGCTTCTCGTAGTTATTAATATAATCATGCCCATACTTAAAAAAGGATCTCTTTCATAAGGAGAATTCCCTATTTTTAGCACCTAGAAAAAGTATAGTATGATTACTTGATACGAAATAGCTACATATATTCAATATTGCTCTTCTAGCTGTAGATTCAATATAGTAACCGTGATTATGGGTAAAATGTACTGAACTGTTCAAATGGAATATAAACTTAATAGAATACAAAATGATAGGATCTAGCTTATGAGTAACAGCAAATGTATGGACTATTCTACTTGATTTTCTAGTAAAGAAGAAACTACCTTCTGATTCAATAAAGCCAATTAACCAACTTTTAGATACTATATGGCTTATATCATTAACTGACTTAATATCCTTATAGTTAAGATTCTTCCATGCTGGTGATTGTACTACTAATTCATCTTGAGGTATAGCTTGTAGTTCCATAATTAGCCTCTTTTTCTCATCCATTGATAAGTTACTATTAGCTATCTTCATTGCCTTTTTAAAAATGATGTATTTAAAGTACTTAGAACTTAATAAGGTATGTTTATCAAATATAGGTAATATAACCTCTTCTAAAGCTCTTCTATCATTAATAATATATGAGACAGTTTTATCATTTATAAGCATTTTACCTACACCTAAAGCATCTTTAATTTTGTATAATACCTGACAATTAGAGGTACTTTGACTTAACTTGTATGAGAAGTATAGTTTTTTACCTATAGAGACACTAAAAGTACCATTTCCATCTGTAAAACCTACTAACCACTCTTCAAGATTAAGGTTATTATCCCTACTATTGACTTTGGGTTTAATCTTATCTTTATTGGATAAATACCTATTGAATATCAAATTTTTAAACATTACCATGTGTAGTCTCTGATGTATATAATATCATAGTAAATAGACATATATACAGGCATGTAAACCTACATTCCAAAGAATAATGACAAGCGTTATAACTAATCCATTGATTGAGTAGCTTAACATCAAATAGGTCTTCCATGCATCGAATGGTATTTTTATTAACAGCTTATCTTCAACTGTTCAACCTGTACCTGCACCTGTTTCAATTAATAAAGATGCAATAATACACACTAGAGCAGGTGGTAAACATCAGAAACTAATATTATTTAATCTAGCAAAAGCCATATCAACACCACCAATCATAATAGGTAAGAAGTAATTACCAAATCCTCCTATTAAGAAAGGCATAACAAATAAGAAAATCATAGCTAAGGCATGTCCAGTAACTAAAACATTAAATGCTTGATTGTTACCATGTAAGAACATTGGACCTGGACCTGATAATTCTAATCTGATTATTACTGACATAGCTGTTGCAACCATAGCACATATCATACCAAATATCATGTATAATATACCAATATCCTTATGAGAGGTACTAAATAACCATCTAGTTACATAATTCATATTATGAGGCTTAATCTCACTACTCATTATAGTTTGTAAATTGTTTGTTATATATAGGTCTAGTATATATAACTTTATGATATAATTTTATCATTTTAGTATAGTACTTTACTTGTTAAATCAATTAACGTTACCTATAAAATATTCAGTATCTTGAGTCTATAAATTCCACAATCTTACCTATTAAATTCAGTATAGCAAAATCGAATATTTATGAACCTCATCAGTATACTATTATATAGATAAATAGTCATATAACATCTAAGACATGTAAGTATAATATGGTTGTTTCAGCACCTACATGACTAGTATTAGTGAAATCATAGTTATAGACACGTCAGGTACAGATTATTAACATTATCGTAAGCATTATCATATGTAAACCATGTAAACCAGTTAAACTAAAGAATGTAGAACCATATACCCCATCAGATAAAGTAAATCCTGAGTATGTGTACTCTAAGTATTGGAAGTAAACAAATAAGGCTATTAATATAGTAGTATAGATGAAACCATATAAAGTATTAGGTCTATTACCTTCTATTAAAGCATGATGTGCATAAGTAACTGTAACCCCTGAAGCTAATAAGATTATAGTGTTTAATAATGGTAACTCTGCTGGTGATATTACTGGTATTCCTACTGGTGGTCATTGCATACCTATCTCCATTGTTGGATTTAATGCTGAATGTAAATATGCTCAAAATAATGAAGCAAAGATCAATATTTCTGATACTACAAAGAGTAAGAACCCTTGATTGATACCTCTTTTAACAGCAATAGTATGATCACCTAAATATGTACTTTCTGCTATTATATCCTTAAATCATAATGTCATACTATATAAGATAGTAAGTATAGCTACAAAGATAGGTCATGTACTTGATATATAACCATGTGCTGTTAAACCTAGAGATAAAGCTAAGTCCATTAAACTGAAAGATGTAAAGATAGGTCAAGGAGAAGGTCCTACTAAATGGAATGGATGTAATTGTAAGTATCCACGTATATTATTAGTCATTTATTATAAAATATAAGGATAACGTATAATAGATAAGATGAGAATGACTGGATTCGAACCAGTATAGCTTGCTTAAAAGGCAAGAGTCCGAACCTTTAGACGACATTCCCATTATATTGCCTTTGCTGAGATTTGAACTCAGACTGATCACGCTTCAAGCAATTGCTCTACCATTGAGCTACAGAGGCAACAAGAGTAGATAGATTCGAACTATCATCTAATGTGTTGAAGACATCTGCTCTACCTTTGAACTATACTCTTTTATGGATTAGTTGTAATGGATTCGAACCATTAACCTAGATGTGTAAGATCTATGATTTACCCTTAATCTAACAACTATTAACTTATTAGCTATTACCTATTATCCTATAAATATTGAAATACTCTAATAGGAATCGAACCTATATAAATATATTAGAAGTATACTATTCTACCTTTAAATTATAGAGTACATGTTTCCTTGATGACGGTCAATCAGTGAATCGAACACTGAACCTATAACAGGCACTATATAGCAAATAGCTTGATACTACCAATATATCAGATTGACCCTTACTCTTTTCGCAATACATCAGATTTGAACTGACATCTACTACAGTGACATTGTAGTGCTTTACCATTAAGCTAGTAATGCATATGTTTAATAACTGAATCAATACGATTCGAACGTATATAACCTAGACCAAATCTAGGGGACTTGCCTATTAGTCAATGATTCACATTATACTTACCTTTTATAAAAATTGAAGTAATCCCAACGAGAATTGAACTCGTACAATAACTACGAAGAAGTTATATCATAACCATTAGATCATAGGATCGTGTGTTTTATATAGGAGTTGAACCTATAACCTTTCGATTACAAAACGAATGCTCTACCAATTAAGCTAATAAAACTAAAAGTATAAGGATAACTACTGAGGCTCGAACTCAGATATACCGTGCCACATACGGAGATTTTACCATTAAATTATAGCTACCTTATTCTTAAATCTAATAACTATGAGATAGGACTGAATCGAACAGTCGCAGCCAAAGGCATTATAGCTACAATATAACTCTAATTACCAACATTAGAACTATCCCATTATGTTGTATTATGACTGGTGGGATTTGAACCCACACGGTTTATACCTATACAGCTTAAATGTATTATGTCTACCAATTCCATCACAGTCACATCGTTACCTTTATAATTAATTGAATAGATAATCCTTTAGATCTTATAAATACTTGATAAATTATACTGATTAAACCTTAGATAATGATACCATCTATTGCATATATTAATGCTGGTATTCCTATTGCTGCACCAAATAATATAGGTAAAAAGATCATTCAACATAGATTAATTAACTTATCATATCTTACTCTAGGTAAAGTAGCACGTACTCAGATATATGTAAAGGCAAATACGTTAGCTTTCAATCCTAATACAATACCAGTACCACCACCAAAGAATAATATAGCTGTTAATGTACTTAAGAATAGGATAGATGCATACTCTGATAAGAAGAATAATACAAAGATACTACTACTATATTCAGTCATGTGACCAGATACTAGCTCTGATTCAGCTTCAACATTATCAAATGGAGGTCTTGCACATTCAGCTACACAACCTATATAGAACATTATTGATAAAGGTAATAAAGGTATACCATATCATATAGCTTCTTGTAAGTATACATATTTTGATAAATTCATTGTACCTGCCAATAAGATCGCTAATAAGATTATAGTTGTTAAGACCAATTCATAACTAATTAATTGAGCTGTTGAACGTATAGAACCTAATAATGAGTATTTACTATTTGCTGATCAACCTGCTAATAATGTACCAAATACACCAACACTACTAATAGCTAAAGTTAAGATAAACCCATAATTACTATCATATATCGTAACACCTGGTGCGAATGGTATAACTGATCAACATAATAAAGCTGAAATTAACGAGATAATAGGACTAATAAACAAGATTAACTTATCTGCATGTGTAGGTACAATAACCTCTTTTAATAGTAATTTAGCCGCATCAGCAATAGCCATAAGTACACCATAATAACCTACAGCATTAGGACCCACTCTACGTTGCATATATCCCAATGTCTTACGTTCTGCTACTGTTAAGAAAGCTACAGCAAGTAAAACACTTATAAACATCAATAGTAATTCTAGAAAATTTAACATTAACGTGTGATAGCTATGGCCCCTATAACTGATAATACTAAGATGATACCTAAGATAACTAAGATCAAGGCATACTCACTATAAAATAAAGAACCTACTACACTTAGCTCAGAGTATGTGTTATATACACTCTCTATTGGTGCTAAGTCCTGGAATGATATATCTAATGGTAAGAGTACTATTAACAATAAGAAGATTATTAACGGATTCATACCTCCTACAGGCGTATATTCAATATTTAACAGTGATAAGATGAATAAGAATAAGATAGCTATGGCACCTACATATACTAGGATATATAGTATACCCATTAGTACATAACCGGATGAGTATAATGATATGGCTACACTTAGAAATAGACAGATTAAGGCTAGAATACTTTGAACAGGTGAAAGTAAACCTATAGCAAGTATACTAGCGATTCCACTAATTAAGGACATGATTCCTTGTAAAACAATAATGATAAGGTAAAATACTATATCATTTACATAGACTCTACATACAACGTCATAACTTAGAATTGAACTAAGATCTATACATTAACAGTGTACAGCTCTACCATTGAGCTATTATGACTTTCTCTCGTTATCACCTAATCATTCAATGAAATCTTCAATAGATACACATTCTAATTTAATAGGCATCATACCATGATTAACTCCACATAATTCACTACATTGTCCATAATAAACACCTGTACGTTGGATTAATGCACTTACTTGGTTTAATCTACCTGGTGTAGCATCTATTTTTATACCTAATGATGGTATTGTAAAACAGTGTAATACATCATTAGCTGTTACTATGAATCTTATATGTGTATCCACTGGTACTACTATAGAAGCATCAGTATCTAATAATCTTAAATTACCTGGCTCTAACATGTCATCTGGTATTACATATGATTCAAATTCTATAGTCTCTCCTACTGAATCTACAAAGTCTGAATACTCATATTTTCAGTATCATTGTAACCCTATCACTTTAATTGTCATAGCTGGTGTTAATACTTCATCACATAAATATAACAATATGAATGATGGGAAGGCTATAAGTAATAGTATAATAGCTGGGAATATTGTTCATACTATCTCTATTACTTGACCATGACGAATATACTTATAGGCAAATTTGTTATCTTTATAATCATGGATAATAACATAAAGTATATAGCTAACTAACCCTAGGATTAAGCATAAATAGAACATAATATGGTCATAAAGCTCATGAATCCCTTCTGCATTAGGTGTTGCTGTATCTTGTAATCTTATACCTCATGGTGTAGGTACGTCTAATCAGATCATTTTGAATTTTCTAATATTTGTATATATAAAGACTGGAATCCATCGGAATTGAACCGATATTATTCACATGCAAAGCGAATGATTTACCATTAATCTAGGATCCCTTGGTACTTTTTGAGGTAATTGTTATACTGATTAATTTGGATGATTATCCTTATATTAGTATACATACATTCTAAGTAAGATATACTACCACATTATTATCTTTAATGCCTTATAAACATATAGTTATAGACTTAGTATTTGATATGCTGTCAATACTTATTGCTACTATATTTAGCGTATAACTCTAATTAGATTGGCTAAGTTAAAGTTAGAACCATTGATATAGATTACATAATCCTCTCGTACACATGTAATTTAATATATGTTAAAATGCAATAGATGATAGAAACATTACTGGCTCACGCCGTAATTAACCCATCTCAAGTAGCTCCTTAAATGACGAACAGTCATACCCTTTATAGTTGCTGCGACCATAAGGTTGAGCCTAGACGACCATTATTGTTATCATTAGCCTTTTTATACTAATTTCTACTACTTTCATAATAGATCAGACTATGTCATAAGTACTGTAATCTACATATACTCTGAAGCGCTCGTGGAAAGATTATTGTTATACTACTCACTTTCTAGTCGTTGAACCTTTACTATCCTTAGAAATCTTGTATAGATAGTACTTGGCTGCAAATTATCATATAACGTGGTAAACATTACTTAGACTTTCTTGCAATTCACTTCATTTAACCTCGACTATTGTCTAATCGAGGTGGCAAACACCGCTGACGATATCAACTCTCTAGCGGTATTACCCTGTTATCCCTAACGTAACTTTGATCCGCTATCGACATACTATGCTCTAGTTATTGTCTGTTCACTATACTATACTTACGTACTAAAATAACCTGTTAGTTATCTTATCATAACACAGTTAAGTTATTATCCTTATCCCCTATCTATATAATTTCTATATTAGATATTTACTAATTACCATTTAGCATTACTGTATCTAGTCATTCTGTTAAAACCTTATTTAACTAAGGTAAAATACAAACAAATCATTTAGACACATCAGTTATTCTTTGTGATGTCGACGCCCCATCGAAACTAACCAAGTTACCCTGTTTCATAATAGTATGATTAGTCAATTATTTACTCATTTTAAAACCTAAAGGATTGATTAAGATAAGGTAAATAACTAACAAGATAACTCTATAGTAAAGCTGTATAGGGTCTTCTCGTCAATCTATTGCTATACAGTATCTTCACTGCAATTACTATTTCACTGAGAACCATATGGATACATCTATAGCATCGTGTACTCATTCATGCAGGACGCCAATTAAACGTCTAGGAATTTCGCTACCTTCGGATCCTCATGATAAGACCGCCGTTTATTAAATCATTATGTATTATCTATCTAACACTGGGCAGGTAGCACCTATTATACTATTTCTTTCAAAACTGCAATAGGCTATGTTTTTGGTAAACAGTCGCACTATATTAAAGGGGTTAAATCCTTATTGCCGAGTTCATTCATATGGCTTTTCTCATACTCCTTTCAATACACCAGAGTCGGTTTACAGTACGGTTATTCTTATTTCTAGTCATATTGCTCATCTTACTTATATTCTCATATACATAATTAGAGACCGTTCATTTATAGTTAAACCTTGTATATAGGAGGTAAAGCTTATCTTTACTTACGTTACTCAAGTCAGCATATTTTGTACTATTTTTCTCATAGTATAATCTGTTACCATATTATAGTTAATCCCTATAATATCTATTATTCAGTCAATAATTTAGGCCTGTATATCTATTCCTATTATCTATGTATCAATTTATGCGTTGTTACACGTTCTTTAGCAGATGATTACTATCATATCCACTGATAAATTGTCTTATTAGAAGTTGTATAATGTCATATACTATAGGATTCATACCACTTAATTATTATTGAGGACTTACATGTAATAGTCTAGGTTATTCCCTTTTCATCCTGGTACCTTATCGCACCAAGATTGACTTATTAATTTCAATAGTCAGCTAGTTCAGATATTTGATTCGTATGATAAGTTCTAATAACTCCCATAATAACGTAATTTTACCTACATTAATTTTCAAATCAAGTGATTTACCTAGTGATATTCATTAATAGCTATACTAAGATATATTTCACAGATAACCAGCTATCTGTATATGAGAGTAGCCTTTCACATCGATACACAATTCTTCAGAAGGTATTGCAACACCCACCTGTTCGGTCTACATAATATAACTTTATACTACATAACCTGATCATGTATAGATCATATACTTTCGGGTCTAATCATATTAACTTTACTTATTATATTTAGTTACTCATTTCGCTAATACAATTAACTCACTGACCCATTATACAAGAGGTACGCTATACTATAGCTGCTCTTTATTTAAGTATTTCTTTATTCACTTCTAATAGCCAGTATTTCTCTAACTAAAGACGTTATAATTTATTATTTTTATCATTCCCTCACGGTACTTTTTACTTATAATAATTTTCTAGTATTAGTAGTAGCTCTACTATTTTCACATTACATAATGTTACTTGCATACTTATACTTTTTCCCTCACCGGTACTCAAGTATTCCCTATTGGTTTATTACTATCTTACTTAGATGTTTCAGTTCAGATATTTCCAATTATTTTCACTATTTCTAGCTTAGAATGGTTTACACCTTAACTTCTTTGTCTAGGTTATTATTATAGTATTGATTTCCATACTTAAATATTGTAATTAATCGCATCTTTCAATTACCTCTCCTATTGTTATTCTCTATAGCTATCTATTCCCTTTTTTCTATAGGTAAGATTATCCTTATATCTATTATCATGGTTTCTAAATGTAGTATCCTCAGTCCACAACTCCTAGTGTACCATTTACTCTATATTATCCTTTCATGTCTCTCTATACTATAAGCTATTCTCTCTAGTATCAGGTCAAGTATCAGGTATTCTCTCTATTAAGTAGCTATCCTATATTTGGTATTCTAAGTAAGGTATTCTAACTATTAGCTATTCTCAGTATCATAAAGTATCATGTCTCATAAGTATAGGTTCTCATAGCATATCATCAGTAATTGTATATAATGGTATTCTTAGTTATCATAGCGATCATTAACTATCATAAGACTTCATTGGCTAAAGTATAGTATTCTTAGTAATCCTAAACTATCATAAGTAAAGTATGGTTAACTATGACTATTATGTATAAGTAAAGGGCATATAACTAGATACTTGATATTATCTATCTATTTCTATCTTCTTACCTATTCTTTTTACTGGGTATCATCTTCTTCATTCCAATAGACTATAACTCACTATAGCTTTATCCTCTATCTCTTTTATTGAGTAAGTAAGTCTATAAGTATGTAACTATATTCTAATATATCTATAATTCTAAGTAAATCAGTAATCATACTAAATCAATCGTAGTAAGTATAGTAAGTAAGTTGGTTCCTGATTGTAGTAAATAAGTCATAATCATGGGTACTTTGTCTATAATGGAACCTCCACAATAA